CATCGCCCATGGATAAAGAAAGACCGTTTCAACATCAAAAACAACAAAAACTAGAGCAAACATGTAATAGCGGATTCGGAATTGTAACCAAGCGTCTCCCATGGGTTCTATACCTGATTCATAACTAGAGAGCTTCTCTGGTCCTTCACTAATTGGGGCTAAAACTCCGGAAATTACAAATGCCAAAATAGGAATAGCACCCGATATTATTAGAAATGCCCAGAAAATATCATATTCGTGAAGCAGAAACATAAATGGACTCCTATTAATGTGGAATAGGTTGAATTATTCGATTTGAATTTCAATTGTAAATTCATCCAAAACTTCTTAAAGGTTCATCCAAAACTTCTTAAAGGAAAGGGGAATTTTTTTTGATCAAAAAAAACTACATAGTTTAGAGTTTGTTTGCCATGGTGCATGCCTTGTTTAAAGATTCATACAATGGAACCCCACTTATCCTTTTTTTTGATTCCATTTAGATATGGTATCGATATAGGATGCTCCTACCCAAAGAAAACTCTCTTACTTTATCTCGGTTTCTCTTTTTAAAAAGTAATTCAATTAAATAAAAAAAAATAGTATAATTAGAATACTAATAAATAACACTAATTATAGCGTAAGAAATCGTATTAGTATAACTATATTTTTCTAGTTCATTTTATATTATAAAAATACAAATATAAAATGAATTAATTAAATTCTTAAATCCATTTCCACTTTTTTTTTTCAATCAAAACGAAAAAAAAAAAAGTGGAATGTGTTAGGGCTATACGGACTCGAACCGTAGACCTTCTCGGTAAAACAGATCAAACTAATTATTATCGAAATGATTCGAACTGTTTCAAAGACCCAACATGCATTTTCTTGCATTGGGCTCTTTCATCGACTGATTGATATAAAGATCAGTTAGTCCACCATATTTTTTCTTTTTTACAGGAAGATAATAAGATGGCTCCATGTGTTCTGTGATTCATGATTTGTATTCTGATCTAGGAACAATACCAAAGTGTTTCAAAGAGGGGTTACCTTGACTTAGGTCTGCCTCCGGCCTAGATTAACCTAAGTTAAATGTAATCTCTATCGCTCCGCTACAAGAGTCAAATATGAGACTTCATACACCTTAAAGTTCATAGGATAAAAAGAGGTTCTTTTGAGTCCCTTATACTCATTATGCCTAGCATTGAATGGGCTAGTATTTACCTTATCAATTAGCAAATCAATGGCAGGTTATATTTCATTTGGCACCTGAATTCGCACTCGAATCGGACCAAATCAAATATTTGTCAGGCTATTGTTCTCTTGTTCCTTCGAATCTATGGAGTAAGACATCGATTTCTCAATAAGATCAATTATGTTCATTGCATAATGGGCCCCTTTGAAAAGCATTGGCGCACGTGTAAACGAGGTGCTCTACCTAACTGAGCTATAGCCCTTGTCATAGACATCTTAACATATGGAGAATTTCTTGTCAAGATCGGATCCCACATGAGAGTTCTTTAATCCGCTTACTGTTAATGGATTGGTATTGCTTAGAAAAAATATTCCACCTATAATCCCCGAGGCGATGGGTCCTTTTTTGTGATGATGAATAACCTACTTAACTCAGTGGTTAGAGTATTGCTTTCATACGGCGGAAGTCATTGGTTCAAATCCAATAGTAGGTAGAACTTATTAGATACCATCAACTCTGGTATCTAATAAGTTTTTCTAGCCATCTTTTTTTTTTGTTGTATCATCTAGAATTGATTGTATTCAATTGGCGGAATCCAAATGTGGTGTATAATAAAGAACCTCTAAAGAACTTCTTTTTCTTATTTTTATGTGTGTGTTTTTTTTTACTAGTAGGAAATAACATTAACAGCCTCTACTCGTGTCCTAGCTCGTCTGAGAGCTAGATTAGCCTCAATTGCTTGTCTCTTTCCCTGAGCTCTACTCAAGTTAGCTTCGGCTATTTCAAGAGCTTGTTGAGCCTCTTGCGGATCAATGTCAGTACTCATCTCTGCATCATTTCCTAAAATTGTGATCTCATTATTACTTATTCTAGCGAAACCACCCATCAAGGCTACCGTTAACCATTGGTCGTTGAGACGTATTCTCAAAAGACCTATATCTACCGCTGTGGCAATAGGGGCGTGGTTTGGTAATACGCCAATTTGTCCACTATTAGTAGATAAAATGATTTCTTTCACTTCTGAATCCAAAATCATTCGATTAGGGGTCAGTACACAAAGATTTAAGGTCATTTCTTCAATTTGCTCTCCCCTTCTAAGTTCATAGCTTTCGCGGTAGCTTCGTCGATGTTACCTACCAAATAAAAGGCCTGCTCGGGAAGACTGTCTAATTCCCCAGAAAGGATCAATCGAAACCCCCTAATTGTTTCGGCGAGACCAACATATTTCCCTGGAGAACCAGTAAAGACTTCTGCCACGAAGAAGGGTTGTGATAAGAAGCGTTCAATTTTTCGTGCTCTTGCTACAGTTAAACGATCTTCTTCTGATAA